TATCGCCTGGCAGTATCCGTATAAAACTACGTCGGATCTTCCCTGAAACATAACCTAGAATCATATCTTCATTATCTAAGCGAATCCGGAACATACCATTGGGAAGCGATTCAGTAATTAAACCTTCATGAATCCATTTTTGTTCTTTCATTCCAGGTAAAGCCTCCTTGAAGTATCAACTGATGGAGGAGGAACGATATTAGACAACCCGCCCCTTTTCTTTTTTTTTTCACAAATAGGAAGTTTCGAATCCAATTCGGATATTAGAAGGATTACCATATATAACACAAAATTTCTCCGCCAATTCTTTCTAGTCGAGCCTCTCGGTCTGTCATTATACCTCGAGAAGTAGAAAGAATTACAATTCCGATCCCGCCTAAAATTCTAGGAATTCGTTGATAGTTAGAATAGATTCGTAGACCAGGCCGACTGATCCGTTTTAAATTTAAAATATTTCTATAAGGCCTTTTCCTATTCCTTCTATGTCGTAGGGTTAAAACCAAAAAATCCTTTTTGTTTTCTTGATGTTTTCTCACGTTTTCGATAAAACCTTCTCGTAAAAGTATTTTAACAATATTTTCAGTGATATTAGTAGATGCTATTCGAACCACTCTTTTTTTATCCATATCAGCATTTCGTATAGAGGTTATTATGTCAGCAATAGTATCCTTACCCATGATGAATTAAAATTCTTGGTGCTCCCAAATTTTGATATAATCAACATGCTTTTCTTGTTTCTTTACTTATTTGTTTATGAATATGAATTCTTAAAGGCATATGCATGAGACATAATCTAGTAATTAATCTGAATCTATTTCTTAATCTCTTTCTTTCAAATACTTTACTCTAACCATATCATGGTCTCATTTTATAATACCTCCGGAGCTAATGAAACTATTTTAGTAAAATTTAACTGTCTCAATTCCCGGGCAATTGCACCAAAAACCCGAGTTCCCTTTGGGTTTCCTTCTTGATCGATGACAACCGCAGCATTGTCATCATATCGTATTATCATACCGTTATCACGTTTGAGTTCTTTACAAGTACGTACAATTACAGCTCTGACCACTTCTGATCTTGCTAGGGGCATATTTGGCACTGCTTCTTTGATCACAGCAACAATAACGTCACCGATATGAGCATATCGACGATTGCTAGCTCCTATGATTCGAATACACATCAATTCTCGAGCCCCGCTGTTATCCGCTACATTCAAAAGGGTCTGAGGTTGAATCATATCATTTTTTTTATAATCTATTCTTTCAATGCAAAAGGCGAAGAAAAAAGAAATATTGTTTGTCCAAAAAAAGAAATCAGCACCTGCGATTGTTTTTTTTTTTTAATCCTCAAGACCTATTTCCTTTGATTCTCCATTTTTATGCCAAAATAATGAATTGAGTTCGTATAGGCATTTTAGACGATGCTATTGAAATAGCCTTTCTGGCTATATTTTCTGTTACTCCACCCATTTCATAAAGGATTCGACCTGGTTTAACAACAGCTACCCAATATTCAGGGGATCCTTTCCCCGAACCCATACGTGTTTCTGCGGGTCTTACTGTAACCGGTTTGTCTGGAAATATACGTACCCATATTTTTCCACCACGTCGTGCATTTCGTGTCATTGCTCGTCGACCTGCTTCTATTTGTCTAGATGTGATCCAAGCAGGTTCAAGTGCCTGAAGAGCATATTTACCGAAAGAAATATGATTACCTCGATAAGATATTCCCTTCATTCTTCCCCTATGTTGTTTACGGAATCTGGTTCTTTTGGGGTTATAGTTGATGGTTGGTTCTGAATTCCATCTCTACTACAGAACTGGACGTGAGAGTTTCTTCTCATCCAGCTCCTCGCGAATAAGAAAATCTTCAACTTCTATATTATTCGTTTGTCTATCTTGTTTTTTTAGAAAACTAAACATATTAATATTTCTATTTTAAATTTAAATATTGTATGACTTTTTATTTTTATAATGTTATAACGAATTTTTCTTTTGTTTTGTCTTTTATTTTCTTCGATTGACCCAAATTTAGCAATCCAAGAAAATAAAGGTTTCGCAGGCGAATATTTACTCTTTTCATCGCTATTTCAGTTGTAGGGTTAGCTCTTGATTTTTCTTTTCCCAATAGATGAATATGAATGAATTAGTCTCTGGTTTGTTCCGCCATCCCGATCAATGAATCCGTTTTCAATAGATTTGGATTCATAGGTTCCATCGTTCCCATCGCTTCTTATTTAATGGTTAGGTCTGATTTCTACAATGGAGCTCATAATGAAATTTTTTCTTGAGTCAATCTTCTTAGTCTTTATTGGCTCGAAGCTCTTATTTTTTTATTTTATAAACAGATTCATTTAATTATGTACGAATCAGTATTGATGCTTTATTACACTGCCTTTTATGAGATGACTCATAGACCTTACATATTGGATGGAATTCTATATCATTGGTATTTTTCTCTCTCTTTCTTTCACCCTTCCTTTTATCCACATCTTTGTTCT